TTCGATTGGTTGCAATATCTTTTAGGAAAGATTCAAATTGATGAATAAAAATTCCTTCAAATAGGTATTTGAAGGTTCATTATTTTAGTTTAGAGTCTTTCTTTTATTTTCGTGGATTTTATACTCTCCTCGACTTCAACTCTTTTAAAATTAAACAATCCTACTATCAATTCAATTAAGGGATAGAACTCAAATTTTTATTTTAATGAACTATTTAAAATTTATTTGATTTCAAAAATCGAAAACAAGAAATCCGGTTTATGAATGAAAAAAAATAAATTTTGAATCATCCAAAATTGACACATTATTTATCCAGAAAAATTTCACTAAGTGTTTTTAAGTGGATTGATCACGAAAGATATATGGTAGTCTATATAGGAATTCAGAGAAAATCCAAAAGTAAGAAAGTTACACAAAAAGGTTTAGAAGTTTAATCAATTAGTTTCAATAATTTTAGTAACGAGAGATTTTATAGCCCCTCTTCTATAGATATAGAAGATATAGAGAAAGGTGGATATAGAGAAAAAAGAAAAACTTATATTTTCTATTATTGTAACAAATAGGTTGATGGGGAAAATAATACTCCCCACCTTGGAAATGAAAAAATATACTCAATTTTTTTTAGTATCTTGTGTTTTTTTGTCAACAAAAAGAAAGTATTCTTTTTTTTTTTGAATTCGGTAAGGTAAACAGAAGAATTCTTATTCTACATATTCTAAGAGCGACGAAAATCCCATTTCAGATTGATCACCTCAATAGGTAATGGAAATCGGTAATCTTATTTTCGAAATGAAATGAGTCAATTTTTCGAGTCAGGCCAATTCAGATTATTCCAACGTTTTATGTTTTATTATTTATTTTATTTGTTTGTCGCACAAAAAAACTTTTTGAATTTCCGGTATAAAGAGATTTCCCTAAGGAAAACGCTTTTAATGATGCCCAATACCCCTTCCTCTTCCAAAGATTTTTACGAATACGCTTTTTTGATGCAGAAGTACGTTTTTTTGGAACTGCCATTTAAATAAAAATTAAGAGATTACTCATTGGTATAGCTGGATGTGAAAGACATCTATTGGTCAAAATAAATATGCGTTTTCCTAATTCATTATATATTTATATATTTCTTTTCTAGATAATATTTTGTTCTAAAAAAAAGAATAGGTGAAAGATATGGAAAAATTGCATAAAATATTATATTAAAATAGAAAAAAAGAAGAAGAATATTCTTTTTTTTTTCAAATTTGTTTTTCCATTCCATAAAATATCCGTAAAAAAATCGTTTGTATTGATTGGTATCTTTCTTTCACATTCTTTCCGATTCAAATCTATATTTATCAAATCTGTTGTGCCATAGAAATTGAATTGCTTAAACTTAATAAAATAAAGAATCCGAAATTACATGACATGGAATAAAATGAAAATACCTCAAGAAAGTTTTAAGATGAGAGCCCAACTTTCTGTTTATATTAAAAAAAAAAAAAGAAAAACTTGATTTAATCTTTTTTCTATTAACTTGTCAAATATCGGGAAAAAATATGCCTAATTTTACTTGAATTTTGAAATTCGAAGGAGACTAGTTATTAATCTCTTTCTTTCATATGATTTGACCTATTGTGACTTCTTGATTTGAATATTTGAAGTATTTAGCAGAAACTCCGAAAAAAAATAAGTAAAAATAGGTAAAAAGAAATAAGAATTCACAAATTCTATCTAAGTTAGTGTATATCTTGATTTTTTTATTGACTCCTTTCAAAAGCGGTAAGATCCGGTGAATCGGAAATAATTAATATTAATTAAGAATTAAAAAACTTTTTTTATGGAACAGACCTATCAATATGCGTGGATCATACCTTTGGTTCCACTTCCAGTTCCTATGTTAATAGGAGTGGGACTTCTTCTTTTTCCGACAGCAACAAAAAATCTTCGTCGTATGTGGGCCTTTCCGAGTATTTTATTGTTAAGTATAGTCATGATTTTTTCAACTAATCTGTCTATTCAGCTAATAAATAGCTGTTCTATTTATCAATATGTATGGTCTTGGACCATTGATAATGATTTTTCTTTAGAATTTGGCTACTTGATCGATCCACTTACTTCTATTATGTCAATGTTAATCACTACTGTTGGAATTATTGTTCTTATTTATAGTGATAATTATATGGCTTATGATCAAGGATATTTGAGATTTTTTGCTTATATGAGTTTTTTCAGTACTTCCATGTTGGGATTAGTTACTAGTTCAAATTTGATACAAATTTACATTTTTTGGGAATTGGTTGGAATGTGTTCCTATCTATTAATAGGGTTTTGGGTCACACGACCTCTTGCGGCAAATGCTTGTCAAAAAGCGTTTGTAACTAATCGTGTAGGGGATTTTGGTTTATTACTAGGAATTTTAGGTTTTTATTGGATAACAGGTAGTTTTGAATTTCAGGATTTATTCGAAATATTCAATAACTTGATTTATAATAATGAAGTCAATTATCTGTTTGTTACTTTG